AATCATTTAAACCATGATCATGAGCAAACGCATAAATATACTCCTGAAAAAGAAACGGATATAGGAAGTGTTGTTGCCGAGATCTATCTTTTTCTAAATATCCTTGTAATTCTTCCATTTACATTTCTACTTGAGCCAGAGGCAGGAGGTTTTTCTTGGTTTATCAAATGATATATACATAGTGCAATATGGTCAGAACAGGGTATTATGTATTGTATTATGTATATAGTATAGTAAGAAAAAAATATATACCCCGGAAAAGAAAGAGGGAGTCCAATCAACAGATCTTTTTACCTTCCTTTTCTATCCAATTGGTTTATGTTCGTTATAATTACAACAGGAGAAAAAATCCTTTATTTTTGCAACCCAATCGCTCTTTTGACTTTGGAATAAATTCTATTTATCAATATACTGTTTCTTCTACACATCCGTCTACAATCCATAATAAAGAATAATTAGGATTCTGAAAAAAAAAGAAAAATCAATGGTTCACTCACAGGAGAACCCACTCTTTCCCGCATTAGGCACTAATTCATTTTTAACGTCTAATTAGATCGGGTAATCATTCCAATTAAGAACATAAGCTCGTTGCTTTTTATTTTACCAGAATTGGAGCCATAGAGCTCTATCCATTTATTCACTAGACCCAACTGTAAATGTGAATTTCTTTTGTCCCCTTCCAAAAATCAAAACAATCTTTTGGAACTGTAATGATCCGGTAAGGATAAACTCAAAGTTCTACTTTAACTTTGACTTTCATTTCAAATTAAATAAATTAATAAAATTGAAAATCTAATAAAATAATAAATTTATTTTATTAGATTTTCGATTTTATTACGACATGCTGTTTTTTCCATTCATTACCCTTGAGGATCAGTCGTGGTCTTATAGACTATACCAATAGTCTGGACGAATTTGTTGCTTCATCCAAATGTGTAAAAGATCATAGTCGCACTTAAAAGCCGAGTACTCTACCGTTGAGTTAGCAACCCGGATAAATAGGATATGTAGATACGATCAAAATATAAAAATCAATTGAATTGCACTGCACGACCCTATCAAAACATTGAACTAGCAACACATCGAAAAGAAAGATTTTCTGATCAATTAGAAACACAAAATACCAAAGTTAGCAGATCGGATTAAAAATATTCCTAATCGAAATGTAAAAATTATGGCAGACCACCCATTTTTTATCAAATTCTTTTTTGATTTTCCCTAAGAAAATACATCTTGTATGAGAGTAAATGCAGCAAGGCAAACCCATCATTTGAGTGAAAGAAACAAAAAAAATCAATATGGGGTGGGGATAAACAGCCCTATTTATCTACGATCGAATTATATTTGTTCGATACACCATTGTCAATATAAAAGCAATGTTGAGAAAGTAAATCAAGTAAATAAAATAAAGACTTGTGTTGGATTGGCACAACATAAATAAGAAATTGGAATGGAAAAAATTAAGGAAAAGGTAAATAAAAAATCCCCGGTTTATTCAATCAATAAAAGTACGATAAGCAAGCTTAACCCCTTGTTTGTTGTTAAATTCAATTCCCCCACCAAAATATGAATAAAGCAAGAAAAAGGAAAATGGTGTGTAAATAGAAATAATTACACAAGGATAGATACTAGTTACCCTTCCCTACTTTATTTTATTTATTTAATAATTTTGTTTTTTCCTTTAATTAACTCAAAGTTCTTTCTTTAAAGAATTCTGCCTTCTTTAAAATATCATAAACAGTTCCTGTAGGTTGAGCACCTTTTTCAAGGAAATATAGAATAGCAGGAACATTTAAATAAGTTTGATTCTTTATCGGATTGTAAAAACCTACTTTTCGAAGATCTCTTCCTTCTCTTCGGAATCGAACATCAATTGCAACGATTCGATAGATGGCTCATTGGGATAGATGTAAATAAACAATGCCCCCCCTAGAAACGTATAGGAGGTTTTTTCCTCATACGGCTCGAGAAAAATGATTCCAATTTCTGTATATAATAGCAAGTGGATCCATAAAATCATGAATTTTACTATAATTTGAATTGAGTACTTTTTTCTTCTTCCTTACAGAAAAAGGAAGAAATCTCATTCATACTCATAACTCAAGTTGGGTAATTCTGACAAGAGAATCCTTAGACATTTATTGAGCCGTCTCTAAACTCTTTTGTTTGTCTCATTTCGAATCTATTTTTATTCCTCAGTCTGATCCAATTGTTGAGACAATTGAAAATAGTGTTTCCTTGTTTCGGAATCCTTTATCCTTGCTTTGTGAAATCATTGGGTTTAGACATTACCTCGGGGATCCTTATTCCTTTCAAAATGGCAGCAACATACCTTTTTTTGTTATTTCTTTCTATATAAATAGAATATGAATGATTGATTCCCTTGTGATACACTTTTCATCGAAATAGTTTTACCAATTTCGGAAAATTTGACTTTTCAAACTTGTTCTGAATTTGAACCTTTCGATTTAGAATTTATATATAGTGAGGATATACTTACAGAGTTGGTCTAACTTATTGATTTTCACTAACCCTAGATTCTTTCCCTTGAAAAATGAATCAATCCTTTCTTCTCGAGCTTCATCATGTACTATTTACTTATAACCCAACACAAATTAGGTTCCGGGCAGAACAGAACAAACTATGTCGAGCCAAGAGCATCTTCATTACTATAGAAGATGGCGGATGTAAAAATCCACAGCCGACCATGTCCTTCAAGTCGCACGTTGCTTTCTACCACATCGTTTCAAACGAAGTTTTACCATAACATTCCTCTAATTGAAATTTCAAAGCGGTATGGAATTGATTCAATATAAAATCATGAATAGTCATTGGTTCAACCGGTATATAATATTTCTATCTATGGATAAATAAGTATTTATCCGTATAAGGGTCAGCAAGGATCGAATTTATTTAATTTAACCCCATATTCTATCATATGAATTGAATGAAAATAAAGATATTCAATTTTACCCACATTTGACACTTGATTCCGTTTGTGAGAAACCAAACGAATTCTCAGATATGATTCTTAGAACCATTCTGAAAATTAATAAGAAAAGATTTTTCCCTTTAACAAATTATTGTTTCATGTGGAATGCAGTGTGATCCCATCTTTCGTTTCATGAAAAACGATCTGGGACGGAAGGATTCGAACCTCCGAATAACGGGACCAAAACCCGCTGCCTTACCGCTTGGCCACGCCCCATTTTGATTTCTATTCGATATTAATCAACACTAATATTGGTATTGGTTATTCGTCAATCCCAACCCAAATACACAAAAACATATGGGATATTTTGTTGCTAGGATTCAAGACATGTAGATATAGAATCAAAAAAATTCATTGATCATTACATAGAATTCAATTAAGATATTGTATGAAAGTTGAATTCCTTATATTCTCATTTTAGAATGATAATGGGGGGAGGGATTTTTTATTTGGGAAAGTCCGAACCGAAGAAAAAGAAGGATTTCTTGATCTGCCTTTTTCATTTTTCCCTTATAAAAATAACTCAAAATTATCTAATCCACAAGAACGAAATGCTTGTTATGCTTAATATCTTTAGTTTAATCGGTATCTGTCTTAATTCTGTCCTTTATTCGAGTAGTTTTTTCTTCGCCAAATTGCCCGAAGCTTATGCCATTTTCAATCCAATCGTAGATGTTATGCCTGTCATACCTGTACTCTTTTTTCTCTTAGCCTTTGTTTGGCAAGCCACTGTAAGTTTTCGATGAAATCTTTAATACTCTGCTAAATTGATGATGTATTCGATAAAAAAAATTCTAAAAATTGATAAGATCAGATAAGTCTTACATTACGAACCCTCGATTCAAAAATAGAAATTCTTGTATATTGAATGAATAACCGCAGCGATGAATTTGGATCAGCCTTTTCCCCGTTCTGACCTTCCGGTGAGTATGGACTATTAGGTACTCCACAATACCTAATTATTGATATGACAAGAAATTTCGGGTAACGAATGAATCAAAATCTTATTACAAATAAATTCGTCTTATTTTTCATTTTTTGGGGTGTCAAAACAAAAAAAAAATGGTATATGTGGTAAAAAATAGGCAATCTATTCCCCTTTTTCAAAAAAAAATGATCTTGGATTGGAGATTGTGTAATGCTTACTCTCAAACTCTTTGTTTACACAGTAGTGATATTCTTTGTTTCCCTTTTTATCTTTGGATTCTTATCTAATGATCCAGGACGCAATCCTGGACGTGAGGAATAAAAAATTTCTAGTTTTTTTTGCTTTTTTCTAAATTAATTCTTAATAATCTTATTTGTTTCATACATTTAACTATGATAAAATCAAGGGATGAGAATCTTTTCGAATTCGAAAATACCAAGTGATCAGAGAAAGCGGAAAGAGAGGGATTCGAACCCTCGGTACAAATAATTCGTACAACGGATTAGCAATCCGCCGCTTTAGTCCACTCAGCCATCTCTCCTAATTCCAAATTGAAAATTTGTTATGTGATGTAACACGTGAAATAAAGATTGATAAAAATCCACCTTCTTCTCTTTATTTTCTTTTTTCATTTTATTTTTATTTATTTAATCTTATTTAACTTTATTATTATTATTTATTTTATTATATTATTCTATTTTAATAAAAAAAATATTATTTTATTATATTATTAAAATAGAAATTCGAAATATTCTAAAATATTCTAATAAATAATAGAAATTTTTTAAATAGCTATTAAAATTTAAACTTAAACAAAGTATTTAATATTTATTTAATATTTAGATAAAATAATTTAAATAAAATAAAAGTAAAGGTATATATTTATACTAAGAGATATATATTTATTATAGTATAAATATATTATATATAATAAAATATGTAAAAATATGTATAAGAAATATAAGAAAAATAAGAAAAAAATAGAAAAAATCAATTGATCAGGAATTCAATATAGATAATGACTCAAAACGGATCTCCTCAATAGAAAGAATATCTTAGTTCTTTGATTTTATACGAAAG